TATTTCTACACACGTCTTTTTTTAGGAGGCCTACAGCCATTATGTGGCATAGGGGTTACATCTCGTATGGAATTTAATAGTATACCACTTCTACGAATAGCCCGTAATGCTGCATCCCTTCCGAGACCGGGACCTTTTATTATGACTTCTGCTCGTTGCATACCTTGCTCTACCACTGTACGAATAGCATTTCCCGCCGCGGTTTGAGCCGCAAAAGGTGTCCCTCTTTTTGTACCCCTGAATCCACAAGTACCGGCCGAAGCCCAAGAAACCACCCGACCTCGTACATCTGTAATAGTCACAATGGTATTGTTGAAACTTGCTTGAACATGAATAACGCCCTTTGGTATTTTACGTGCACTCTTACGCGAGCTAATACGCCCATTTCTACGCGAACCAATTTTTTGTATAGGTTTTGCCATATTTTATCATCTCATAAATATGAGTCAGAGATATATGGATATATCCATTTCATGTCAAAACAAATTCTTCATTTTTTTTTTTGTTTTTTTTACATCAATCAAATCTTTTACAAAGTTTCTTTTAGCAGAATAATTATCCTTGTCGTTGTTTATGTTTTGGGTTAGAACAAATTACAATAATTCGTCCTCGTCTGCGTATCAGCCGACATTTTTCACAAATTTTACGAACAGAGGCCCTTATTTTCATATTTGTCATTCCTTACTTTAATTTCGAATCTATTTCTTGGAGGAAAATAAGTTTCTTGAAATTTTGAACCTCGAATTGTATTCTCATGGGAAGGAATGTTGAAGTTTAAAAACCATTTAGTCGTTTGAATCCTTGTTTCGGAGTCTATAAATTATACGACCTTTGGTTGAATCATAACGGCTTACTTCAATCTTAACCCTATCTCCCGGCAGGATCCGTATAAAACTACGTCGTATCCTTCCTGAAACATAACCTAGAATCAGATCTTCATTATCTAAACGAACCCGGAACATACCATTAGGAAGTGATTCCGTAATCAAACCTTCATGAATCCATTTTTGTTCTTTCATTCCAGGCAAAACCCCCTTACCACTAATAGAGAAGTGATATTAGACAACTCGTCCTTTCTCTCATAAATAGGAAATTTTTGATCGAATTCTGATATCAGAAGGATTACCATATATAACATAAAATTTCTCCACCAATTCCTTCTAGTCGAGCCTCCCGATCCGTCATTATACCTCTCGAGGTAGAAAGAATTACAATCCCCATTCCACCTAAAATTCTAGGAATTCGTTGATAGTTAGAATAGATTCGTAGACCAGGCCGACTCACCCTTTTTAAATTTAAAGTATTTCGATATGGTCCTTTCCTATTCCTTCTATGTCGCAGAGTTAAAACCAAAAAATATTTGTTTCTTTCTTGATGTTTTCTCGCGTTTTCAATAAAGCCTTCTTGTAAAAGTATTTTAACAATGCTTTCAGTAATGTTAGTAGATGCTATTCGAACTGTTCCTTTTCTATTCATGTCAGCATTTCGTATAGAGGTTATTATATCAGCAATAGTGTCCCTACCCATGATAAGCTAAAATCAGTGGTGTCTCTGAATTTTGATATAATCAACATGCTTTTTTTTTTAGTTTATTTATTTTTTCTTAATTTTTATTTAAAAATTCAAAATTAAAGGTATATACGTGATACACAATCTACTATTTTATTTAAATATCCTACTTCTCATCTTATAATACCTCAGGAGCTAATGAAACTATTTTAGTAAAGTTTTGTCTCAATTCCCGGGCAATCGCACCAAAAACTCGAGTTCCTTTTGGATTTCCTTCTTGATCAATGATAACTGCAGCATTATCATCATATCGTATTATCATACCGTTGTCGCGTTTGAGTTCTTTACAGGTACGTACAATTACAGCTCTGATCACTTCGGATCTTTCTAAGGGCGTATTTGGTATTGCTTCTTTGATCACAGCAACAATAACGTCACCAATACGAGCATATCGACGATTGCTAGCTCCTATGATTCGAATACACATCAATTCTCGAGCCCCGCTGTTGTCTGCTACATTCAAATGGGTCTGAGGTTGAATCATATCTTTTTTTTTTTATCTGTTCTTTCAATGCAAAAATAAATGCAAAGGGCGAAAAAGAAAAAGAAATATTGTTTGTCCAAAAAAAAATCTCCGGTTTTTTTTATTCCCAAGATTTATTTCATTTGGTTCTACATTCCTATCCTGAAATAATGAATTGAGTTCGTATAGGCATTTTAGATGCCGCTATTGAGATAGCCCTGCGGGCTATATTTTCTGCTACTCCGCTTATTTCATAAAGTATTCGACCTGGTTTGACAACAGCTACCCAATATTCGGGAGATCCTTTTCCCGAACCCATACGGGTTTCCGCAGGTCTTACTGTAACTGGTTTGTCTGGAAATATACGTACCCATATTTTTCCACCGCGACGTGCATTTCGTGTCATTGCTCGCCGCCCCGCTTCGATTTGTCTAGACGTGATCCAAGCAGGCTCAAGTGCCTGAAGAGCATATCTTCCGAAACAAATACGATTCCCACGATAAGATATTCCCTTCATTCTTCCTCTATGTTGTTTACGGAATCTGGTTCTTTTTGGGTTATAGTTGATGGTTTTTTTTTCTTAATTCCATCTCTACTACAGAACCGGACATGAGAGTTTCTTCTCATCCGGCTCCTCGCGAATGAAAAATTCCTATATTCATTTCTAAATTCTAATTCGAATATATAGAATTATAAATGAATATATAGATATAGATTAATATTGAAAAAATATAAATTTGAAAATGAATATAATATAGAATTAAGATATATATGTAATAATACACTAAATCAATCGATTCTTTGATATTCATCAAATTGATTCGATATTTTTTTATTTGGATATCTTTTGGATATATAACGAAATAAAAAATAGATTTTATTCCTAGTTTGTCTATATTTTTTTGTATCGATATCTTTTAGTAGATTGCATTGCGAAAATATGAGCAATCTAATAAAAAAAAAAGGAATTTTCGCGGGCGAATATTTACTCTTTCAATATCTATTTCAGTTTATAGGGTTAGTTTCTCACTTTTCAGAATAGATGAATTGGTCTCTGGTTCGTTCCGCCATCCTTTCCAATGAATCATCCGGATTCATTTTCAATTGAATCTTCTGTATTCACAGGTTCCATCGTTCCCATCGCTTCTTGATTAATGGTTAGGTCTGAATTCTACAATGGAGCTTTTACATGAAATTTGTTCTTCAGCCAATCTTCTTAGTCTTTATTGGCTCGAGGCTCTGAACTTTTTTTTTTTTTATGAATAGATTCATATCCGATAATTATGTGTGAATCTGTATTGATGCTTTATTACATTGTCTTTTATGATATGATTCAAAGACCTTACATATTGGAATCATATATCATTTATATTCATTTTTTTTCTTTCTTTCACCTTTCCATTTATCTGTATCCTTGTCCTTTAATGTATATATGTATATATATTTTCTTTTTTGTTTTGCTTGACAACTCATTCAATTTCTTATTTATGCAAAAAAAAATTCAGTTGCTGCAATGATAGGACAAAAATATCATATCTTGACTGTTTCTTTGGATCCAGATAATGGGATGCGATGAGTTGGTTATTAGTTCGATAGTTATTAGTTCATACGATGGGCTTTTCCTTTTTTTAGTCTTAATTCGAACAAAAACCAACGAGTCACACACTAAGCATAGCAATTCTACCAAAAGGTCAATCGAATTTTTATTCAACCTTATAGAATTATAAATTCGAATTGTTGTGATGGAAATTTGATGGAAAAAAGGTTGTAATTTTTTGTTCCATTCTTAAATCAAAACAGAAAAACAAGTAAAGGTTTATTATTCCTCGTCTATAAATATCCAAATTTTGATACCCAATACCCCATAGATAGTTCGAACCGTATAGGCGCAATAATCAATTTTGGCGCGAATGGTTTGTAGGGGAACCCTACCCTCTCTTATCCATTCAATACGTGCAATTTCTTTTCCATCGATACGACCTGCAATTTGTATTTGAATTCCTTTTGTTTCAGCTTGTTCGGTTAATTCAATAGCCTTCTTCATTGCTTTTCGAAAGGATACCCTATTTTTTAATTGTCCGGCTATAAATTCGGCAAGAATATTAGGGTTTCCATAAGGTTTTGCAATTCTTGTAATAGCAATGTTGAGTTTTCGGTTCACACAATTCAAGTCTTTTTGTACATTTATTTTGAGGTCTTCGACTCCTCGTGGTCTATTTTCTATTAATAACTTGGGAAATCCAATATAGATGATGACCTGTATCAGATCGATTCTTTTTTGAATTTCGATACGTGCAATTCCTTCGACACCTGAGGATGTTCTTGTATTTTTTTGTACATAATTTTTGATACAATCCCGTATTTTTTGATCTTCTTGTAGACCTTCAGAATAATTTTTTCGTTGTGCAAACCAAAGGGAATAATGATCTTGGGTTGTACCAAGTCGGAAACCAAGTGGATTTATTTTTTGCCCCATAATACCTCCCGCCTCATCTCCTCAAAATCTTTCTCCTCATCCGGATCCAGCTCCCCGTCCCAATCCATATGCCCTCCTATTATCAGGGCTAGTACAAAATAACCCAACTTGCGCTCAGATCTTGACCTTGCTAGACCCATAACCTGTTTTCTAATTGTTATTGGGAAAAATGGTATATTTTTTAGATAATCCTCCATGTAGCACATATCGTTGAATACAATAGTTATGTGACAAGTATGTCTTTTTATCATATAACTACGTCCTCGAGCTCGAGGTTTTAATTTTTTCATGGTATTTCCTTTGTTAACTTCAGCTTTTGTAATCATTAACTCTGCTTTGTTGAAACCTATATTGTGACTAGCATTTGCTGCTGCAGAATAAATCAATTTTAAAATGGGATAACATGCTTTATAGGGCATTAGTTCTAATAGCATAAGTGATTCTTCGTAGGAACGTCCGCGGATCTGATCAATTACTCTTCGTGCTTTGTCA